GCTTCCATCGAATGAATAATAGATCCAGATCCTAAAAACAACAATGCTTTCGAATAAGCATGAGTAATCAAATGAAATAAAGCAGCTCGATAAGAACCCATACCTAAAGCTAACATCATATAACCCAATTGAGACATTGTAGAATAAGCTAAGCCTCTCTTAATATCTTTTTGAGCAAGAGCTAAAGTAGCTCCTAAAAATAATGTTATTATACCTATCAAAGATATTAGATTTAGTATGTAAGGTATAACTATGAAAAGAGGAAGAAGCCGAGCTACAAGAAAAATTCCTGCTGCTACCATGGTAGCAGCATGGATAAGAGCCGAAATAGGGGTAGGCCCTTCCATGGCATCGGGCAACCAGACATGAAGGGGAAATTGGGCAGATTTAGCAACTGCGCCGGAAAATAATAGGAAGGCACATAAAGTAACAAATAAAGGATTAACTTCATTATTATAAACCAAGTTTTTGAATATTTCAAACAAATCCCGAAATTCAAAACTACCTGTTATCCAATAAAAACCTAAAATTCCTAATAATAACCCAAAATCCCCGACACGATTAGTTACAAACGCTTTTTGACAAGCATTCGCCGCACTGGGTCGGGTGAACCAAAAACCTATTAATAGATAAGAACACATTCCAACTAATTCCCAAAAAATATAAATTTGTATTAAATTCGAACTAGTAACTAATCCCAACATTGAAGTATTGGAAAAACTCATATAAGCAAAAAATCTCACATATCCCCGATCATGAGACATATAATTGTCACTATAAATAAGAACCATAATGCCAACACTTGTGATTAATATTGACATAATAGAAGTAAGTGGATCAACCAAGTAGCCAAACTCTAAAGAAAAACCATTATTGATGGTCCAAGACCATACAGATTGATAGGCAGAATTGTTATTTAGTTGCTGAATAAAGAAATGGGCTGAAAAAAGCATAACTATACTTAATAATAAAACACTCGGAAAAGCCCACATACGGCGAATATTTTTGGTTGCCGTTGGAAAAAGTAGAAGTCCTGCTCCTATTAACATAGGAACTGGAAGTGGAATGAACGGTATGATCCATGAATATTGATATGTATATTCCATAAAAAAATAAATAAAAAAAATTATCTTAATTAATTGTTTCTGATTCACCGGTTCTTATTTCTTTTCTTTTGAAAGCGATCGATTAATAAAAAAATTAAGATATATAAAATAAAACTTAATATAGAATTTTCCAGCCTTAATTATTCGGAATCTTTACAAACTACTTCAACTATTTCAAATGAAGATGAAGAGTTAGGGTTAGTCAAATGATATGAACAAGTTACGAGTGAAAAATAAATACGTACTTTGTTTATTATTAAGTTTCTTTTTAATATTGAATTGAATTGTTAATATGAAATTTCCATTTTTAAGTAAAATTTTATGAAGATAAAAACGAAAAATTGCATTTTCGGTCTAATTATTATGTATTAAAATAATTTTTTTATATCTATAGAGCAAGAATAAATAATGACAGCAAAAACAGTATTTTATACGAATCATAGGAACCATAACTTGACCCAGAAAACCTATTTCCCATAAAACAAAACCTATTTATTGCAGTTTGGTTGGGTTATTTTATTCCCAATCATTAACGAATTCATTTTAGAACTAATTGATTGTCTTCCATTACAATTACAATAAAAGCTATTTGTAGGAAATGCTATCCCACACTTTTTTTATGTAAAATAAAAACGGAGGGGCCAATAAAACGGCTTTTAGAAAGTTTTTTGTATATTTTAATCGATTAACTACTAGGCTCATTCGAGTTTGAAAATTAAGTGTACTTTTTCTTCGAACTTGACCAATTTAATTAATATAATAGAAAAATAAAAATTATTAAAGTTTTTTTAGGAGAGGTATTGGGTTTTTAAACCTTTCGATGTATTTTATTACATGTAAGAATGTAACATGACAAAAAAAGAAAGCAAACACGCAACCCCTTTGTTTGTATTTTTTTGATTTGAATTTGATTTTATCAACTTCAATCTATTCTATTTGGCATAGTAGATCTTATTGTTCTTAGTAATATTTTAGACGATTTTTCTATAAACCTTGGGAGTGTAATTTAGAGAATAACTAGATAGAGATATAGTAAAGAACAATTGATTTTGAACAATAGATGTCTTTCACATCCAACCGACGAACCTATTATCATTTTTTAATGGCAGTTCCAAAAAAGCGCACCTCTAGTTCAAAAAAACGTATTCGTAAAAATAGTTGGAAAAGGAAGGGGTATTGGGCAGCATTGAAAGCTTTTTCGTTAGCGAAATCTCTTTCTACCGGTAGCTCAAAAAGTTTTTTTTATGTGACAAATAAATAATAAACCAATAGACTAAAAAATCTGGATCGGTCTAATTCGAAAAAGAGTCTAATTTTTGTTATAATTTTTTTTATTTATTTATAAGTTTTTTTTCTAAAATTTAGAGGTTATAAAAATAATAGAATATAAATAATAGAATAATAATAATAGAATAATATAATAATAATAATAGAATAATATATAGTAAAATAATCTAAATTACTATTTAATAAATTACTTAAATTACTATTTCATTTAATAAAAAAAAATGATTTCCCTTCTCTAATGTTTTAACCTGATCAATAACAATATTAAATTGAATTCATTTTGTTTTTTTAGTAGAAATAAGAATTCGGTTGTCTACTGAATTTAAAAAATGAATGGTATTCTTTTGTTTGAAAAAGAATAAACGCAAGCACAAGGTTTCACCTTTGGTTTTGGTATGCTTTATCATTTTCAAGATGGGGATTCTCACCTTCCCCATCGACTTGACTCGATAATCCATTTTTATTTTTAGTTCTATCCATGGATTGAAGTCAAAATTATCTAGTTACAAACGTTCCGTTTTATTTTCAGGAGACCATAGAGTAATAAACTACGAAACGAAAAATCCCGTTCCGTTGTTAGTTAAGTTAAAAAAACGGATACCCTAAAATGAAAATAATAAATAAATAATAAAAAAAACGATTTGAAACAAACTTTTAGTCATCAATTTGAATGTTTCCTAAAAAAATATTGAACTAACCGCCTCAATCTCGACGATTGAATAAAAATAGGTTATTATGATTTCGAATAAGCCGCTATGGTGAAATCGGTAGACACGCTGCTCTTAGGAAGCAGTGCTAGAGCATCTCGGTTCGAGTCCGAGTGGCGGCATGGCTTTTTCTAAAAGAATAAGCCCTATAATGAATTCAATTCCCGATTTCAATTCCTATAATCGAGGCCCCCCGTTTTTAATAATTTTTATGATATTTTCAACTTTAGAGCGTATATTAACTCATATATCCTTTTCAATCATTTCAATTGTAATTACAATTCATTTGATAACTTTATTAGTCGATGAAATCGTAGGACTATATGATTCATCAGAAAAGGGGATGATAGCTACTTTTTTCTGCATAACAGGATTGTTAGTTACTCGTTGGATTTATTTTGGGCATTTACCATTAAGCGATTTATATGAATCATTAATTTTTCTTTCGTGGGGTTTTTCCATTATTCATATGATTCCGTATTTTAAAAAACAAAAAACCCATTTAAGCGCAATAACCGCGCCAAGTGCTATTTTTACCCAGGGTTTCGCTACTTCGGGTCTTTTAACTGAAATGCATCAATCCGCAATATTAGTACCTGCTCTCCAATCCCATTGGTTAATGATGCACGTAAGTATGATGGTATTGGGCTATGCAGCTCTTTTGTGTGGATCATTATTATCACTAGCTCTTCTAGTCATTACATTTCGAAAATTCATAAGGATTTTTAGTAAAAGCAAAAATTTATTAACTGAGTTATTTTCCTTTGGTGAGATTCAATACGTGAATGAAAGAAACAATGTCTTACAAAACACTTCTTTGATTTCTTCTCAGAATTATTACAGGTATCAATTAATTCAACAATTGGATCGATGGAGTTATCGTATTATTAGTTTGGGGTTTATCCTTTTAACCATAGGTATTCTTTCGGGAGCAGTATGGGCTAATGAAGCATGGGGATCCTATTGGAATTGGGATCCAAAAGAGACTTGGGCATTTATTACTTGGACCGTATTTGCGATTTATTTACATATTAGAACAAATAAAAATTTTGAAAGTGTAAATTCTGCAATTGTGGCCTCAATGGGCTTTTTTATAATTTGGATATGCTATTTTGGAGTTAATCTATTAGGAATAGGGTTGCATAGTTATGGTTCATTTACATTACTATCTAATTGAATTGAATAAAGTACTTGATAACTAGAAGCATAGGACAGCATACGTATATATATGAAAACCATCAAGAACCATTTGAATCATTCCATTTCCATTACTTGATTCAAATGGTTCTCGAAAATGTCAAAAATATCTGGTTATATGGTTATAATAGAATTCCAATTTTTTATTTAACTTAAGAGCAGAAAAAAACTTTTTTTATTGTACAATGAACGATTTTAAAAATAATCGTATTTTATATTTTGGTTTATTCACAAAAACTATCTATAAAAATAATTCGATATAATAGCTTCGACCTTATCAACTGATAATGCGAAAACGAAATCGGGATAAATACCAATACCTATTACAGGTAAAAGGATAGAAATCGAAACAAATAACTCTCGCGGTCCAGAATCAAAAAAATAAGAGTTTGGGGCATTAAAAAGCTTGTATCCATAGAACATCTGGCGTAACATAGATAATGAATAAATAGGAGTTAATATCATTCCAATTGCCATTACAAAAGTAATTAATACTTTTGTCATTAAAAGATATTTTTGGCTAGTAAGTATTCCAAAAAAAACTATCAATTCGGCAACAAAACCGCTCATGCCCGGTAATGCAAGCGAAGCCATTGATAAGATACTGAAAGTCGTGAATATTTTTGGAATTGCGATAGCCATTCCGCCCATTTCGTCGAGATAAACAAGTCGTATTCTATCATAACTCGTTCCGGCCAAGAAAAAAAGCGCAGCGCCAATAAATCCGTGAGAAATTATTTGTAAAATGGCCCCATTGAGCCCTGTATCGCTTATAGAACCAATTCCTATAATTATGAAACCCATATGAGATACAGAGGAATAGGCTATTCTTTTTTTTAAATTACGCTGACCGGGAGATGTTGAAGCTGCATAGATTATTTGAATTGTGCCTACTATCATCAACCAGGGAGAAAATATAGAATGGGCATGGGGTAATAATTCCATATTGATCCGAACCAATCCATACGCTCCCATTTTTAATAAGATTCCGGCTAAAAGCATACAAGTACTATAATGTGCCTCTCCATGGGTGTCTGGTAACCATGTGTGTAAGGGTATGATCGGTGATTTGACAGCAAAAGCAATAAGAAATCCAATATAGAATATTATTTCTAGTGCTACAGGATATGATTGATTAGCTGATGTTTCAAAATTTAATGTCGGTTCATTGGAACCATATAAACCAATACCTAGAACTCCCATTAATAAAAAAACGGAACCTCCGGCAGTGTACAAAATAAATTTTGTAGCTGAATACAAACGTTTCTTTCCCCCCCACATGGATAGAAGTAGATAAACGGGGATTAATTCTAACTCCCACATGATGAAAAAAAGTAAAAGGTCTTGAGAAGAGAATGGTCCTATTTGACCGCTATACATTGCTAACATTAGGAAATGAAATAGTCGGGAATCTCGAGTAACGGGCCAAGCCGCTAAAGTAGCTAAAGTTGTGATAAATCCTGTCAGTAAAATGGGTCCTATAGAAATTCCATCTATTCCCAACCTCCAGTAAAAATCAAAAAAATGGATCCATTTATAATTCTCCGTTAGCTGCATTAACGGATCATCCAATTGGAAACGATAACCGAATGCATAGGTTGTTAGAAGGAGTTCAAGTATACATATACATATAGTATACCACCTTATTACCTTATTTCCTCTATGAGGAAGAAAGAAAATTAAGGAACCCGCGGATATTGGCAAAACTACAATTAGCGTTAACCAAGGAAAATTATTCATGGTAAAAACAAAATAAACTTGGACCAGAAAAACCCGTGCTCGAAATAAATATATTTTGAGCGCGGGTTTTTGTCGGTAAGGGTAAAAAAATCAAATGTATTCGAGTAGGGTTTTCTGGAACGTATTAATAAGCTAGACCCATACTTCGAGTTGTTTCATGCCATAAATAAACGCGAACACTCAAGAAATCTGTTGGGCAGGCGGATTCACATCTCTTACAACCAACACAGTCCTCTGTTCTTGGAGCAGAAGCGATTTGCTTAGCTTTACATCCGTCCCAAGGTATCATTTCTAATACATCGGTTGGGCAGGCTCGCACACATTGAGTACACCCTATACACGTATCATAAATCTTTACTGAATGTGACATTGAATCTATAAATTTTTGAACGTCAGAAATTTTCGATCTAGTAAACTTGTAAATGACTCATATATTTAGACACCAGATGAATCAATAATTTACCAGAAATTTGGAAACAATCTACTTCTGGATCGACTCATGCGATAGAGCCAAGATACTTTGATTTCTTACATTTTCGAAAACATGGATTAGATTTAATGTATGGTCATTTAATTCGAATTTATGAATATTCAAATTTCAATGATTAATACAATACTACTTATTCAACAAATTCGATTGATTGATACGAGTTGATTTTCTGTTACGATAAATTGACGAAACAATAGCCGGTCCAATAGCTGCTTCAGCGGCGGCAATAGCTATAACAAAAATTGAGAAAACATTTCCTTTTAATTGCCGACTATCAAAAAAATCAGAAAATGTTACGAAATTTATATTAACCGCATTCAGTATAAGTTCAAGACACATAAGGGCTCTAACCATATTCCGGCTCGTGATCAATCCATAGATACCGATAGAAAATAAGTAGGCACTCAAAACAAGTACATGCTCGAGCATCATTGACTAACTCCTTATCAATTTGGATTCATTTCAATATGAACTGAACAACAATTCAACAGATTCAATTGACTAGAATATAAAGTCCGGAACAAAGGAATATATTGTATTGGTAATAGATTAAATAAAAGTAAAATAATTTCTATTTTGGGTTTTAGACATAACCAATACCTATTTAAAAATTGAAGATAAAAAAATGTAATAACACAGAACAGAATTAAATTTGGATTACTGTTGCTAATTCTAGAGATTTATTACTGGCGCGCTACGGCAATTGCGCCTATCAAAGCGACTAAAAGAATTATCGAAATGAATTCAAATGGAAGAAAAAAATCTGTTGATAAATGAATTCCAATTTGTTGACTATTACTTATCAAATCTTGCTCTATAATCTGGTTTGATCTTGTAGTCCAAATAATCCCGTACCATGACGTATCTGTAATAGTAACCATTAGTAAAACAAAAATACTTGTACAAACTGGCAAAGTAAACCCGTCCCCAACAGTCCAAAGATTAAAATCTTTGTAATATTCTGAACCATTCA